TTAAGAAGACCACCTGGTCGCGAAGCTTATCCAGGAGACGTTTTTTATTTGCATTCCCGCCTTTTGGAAAGAGCCGCTAAACTAAGTTCTCGTTTAGGCGAAGGAAGTATGACTGCTTTACCAATAGTTGAGACTCAATCTGGGGACGTTTCGGCTTATATTCCCACTAATGTCATTTCCATTACAGATGGGCAAATCTTCTTATCCGCGGATTTATTCAATGCTGGAATCCGTCCAGCTATTAATGTGGGTATTTCCGTCTCCAGAGTAGGATCCGCAGCTCAAATTAAAGCCATGAAACAAGTAGCCGGCAAATTAAAATTAGAATTGGCTCAATTTGCAGAGTTAGAAGCCTTTGCGCAATTCGCTTCCGATCTAGATAAAGCTACTCAGAATCAATTGGCAAGAGGTCAACGATTACGGGAGTTGCTCAAACAATCCCAATCATCCCCTCTCGGGGTGGATGAACAGATAGTTACTATTTATACCGGAACGAATGGATATCTTGATCAATTAGAAATTGGACAGGTAAAGAAATTTATTGTTCAGTTACGTACCCATTTAAGAACAAATAAGCCTCAGTTACAAGAAATCATATTTTCTACCAAGGTATTCACCGAGCAAGCGGAAGCCCTTTTGAAAGAGGCTATTCAGGAGCAGATGGAACTATTTCTACTTCAGGAACAAACATAAAGAAATTGGTTATTTCATTTGGTAGAGTCTCTTAGTACGACATAAATTGTTGAGAAAAGAAATGGCTCTGATTCGAATCAGTCCAAATATGTTTCTTGGAATAGCAATCCAAACAAAATAGATGTAAATAAATTGCGTCCAATAGGATTTGAACCTATACCAAAGGTTTAGAAGACCTCTGTCCTATCCATTAGACAATGGACGCTTCTCGTCCCGATTCTCTTCTTTCTGATTCCTCCTTTCCATTCCCTGTTTGGATAAAAACAGAAACAATCAGATTGTATGCGTCTTAGGGAATAAAGACGCATATTCAAATCAATGATGGATGTATTATGATTCATATCGAGCGGGTAGCGGGAATCGAACCCGCATCGTTAGCTTGGAAGGCTAGGGGTTATAGTCGACGTCGATTCATCACTATTCACGTCTCTAATTCAAAACCGAACATGAAACTTTGGTTTCATTCGGCTCCTTTATGGAATAAAGGATAGATTCCCCGATTTAGGGCGTAAAGTAACCTAAACGAAAAAATTGACGATGTATGATATTAGTATGGAAATGGAAAGGTATGGAAATAAAAGAAGGAAGTCATAGCAAATCGGAATAAGAAAAATTTGATCCATAACACCTATGTCAGCTTTTCTGTCTGAATGTATCCAAAGCTACTCGCTTTCTAGATGATCCCTCTAGAGGAGGGGTATTATAAAAACCCTTCTAGTTACTTCGTTCCCTATTTCTACTGACATGAATCCTTAGGAAAAGAATCTTATTTCTACCGAGCTGAAACAATATATGCCGATGGCCCCGGTAAACCGAAGTCACCGTTTAATAGCTATTTGGCTTCAATCTCCCCTTTACAAAAATCGAAGATCTAGTTACGATTAGAAATACACTTTTGTATCTTCATCCATGGATCTTTTACTCATACTTATCTAATTCTAATTGGAAAACTCAAAAAATTATGCTTCGCAATTCCATAATCCCAGTTTTTGGATGCAAATCGCGAAAATTATATTCTTCCCCAATTGTGGCATTGATAGGAAAGGGTTAAACCCTTATAAGAAATAAAGTTTTTGATCGGAATATGAACAAACCGAAAGAACCCTTAACTATTTCAGTTGGTAATAGAACGAATCACACTTTTACCACTAAACTATACCCGCTACATTGTGATTATTGTATAGGAATGGCCCATTTGTCGAACAAGGAGATGAGGCGCGATCAAGATATTGTGAATATTAGAGTGCTGACATGCCCTGTCTCCGGGGATACTTGATGAAATAGGGCAAGAGGATAAATAAAAAACCTTTTTGTTTTGCTGTAGAAGTCGTTAATCAGAGGGCCGATAGAATCGGCGAGGTTGGAACAGAAAAAGAAGTTTTGTTATAGTTCCATTTTTTTTTTTATCAAGTCAAGCGTTTATTTAAACAAAACAAAGCTTGTCTCTTAAAGCTTGTCTCTTGAGTACTTGAGGGAACATACATACGCTTTTCCCATTCCAATAAAAAAAAGCAACGATGAATCAAAGGAAAAATAAGGAAATAACAATATAATAAATTTCCTTCATATCATAGAAATCGAAATAGCTCTTGTTGCTGCTTCAACTCAATAACATATTGAGTTTTCCAATTTCTCATTTTAGGTTAGGTTGAAAAGGGGGGGAATGGCCTGGCCAGTGCCTAGCCAGGCCGGGAGAACAAAAGAAGAACCTTTCGAACGAAATAAAATCAAAGAGGGATCTTTTTTTCCTTTAGAGATACCTGTTTTGAATGGTTGTATAAATAGGATTTCTTATACAATTCATATATATCTCTAGAATAAAGAAAAAGAAATATTAATCTTTACTTCACACGTCGTGTCACATATGAATTATTCATTTTTTTTTTTCAATTTGGAGAGATGGCTGAGTGGACTAAAGCGGCAGATTGCTAATCTGTTGTACGAGCTATTCGTACCGAGGGTTCGAATCCCTCTCTCTCCGTTTCCTACGCTCACTTGATATTTATCTTTCTCATTCTATAAACCCCGAGTCCCTTTGGTTTGGTTGGATTGATGATTTCATTGAAATAAATGAAATGTATGGAATAGATCAAATTTGAAGTTAAGAAGATGGATTTAGAAACCAAACCAAAAAAGGAAAGAAAAAATCTATTATTCTTTATTCTTCGCGTCCAGGATTACGTCCTGGGTCATTAGACAGGAATCCGAAGATGAAGAGCGAAACAAAGAATATCACCACCGTATAAACGAACAGTTTGAGAGTAAGCATTACAAATCTCCAAGACCTGTTGGGGGAGAAAAAGGGAATAGATTCTCAACCTTTGTACCATCTCATTTTTTGACACCAAGAAACGAAGTGGTTTTTAGAAAAGAAAGGAATTAATAGGAATTCAATTCATTTGTATTGTAATAAAATAAGGTTCTGATTCCTTCGTTACAAAAATAATCTCGTCATACCTACAATGCGATTTGTTGATATTGCATTGCGGGGGCTCAGAATACCGTATGCGCTCCATGGATGGAGGGTCAGAATGAGGAAATGAGGTGATCCGGATTCACGGAGTCTATTGAAGAATGTTCAATGTTTGAATCGAGGGTTCTTGTCTTAATGCACTACTTATCTCATCTTTCTTGGTAAAATTGGTAAAATATTTTTTTTTTTTTTGAATAAGTCGTGAATCTTTCTAGAACAGTATCAAGGATCTCATCGAAAACTTACAGCAGCTTGCCACACAAAGGCTAAGAGAAAAAAGAGCACAGGTATGACCGGCATAAAATCCACGATTGGGTTCAAAAAAGCATAAGCCTCGGGCAATTTTGCGAAGAAAAAACCACTCGGCTGAAGGGCAGAATTAAGACAGATACAGATTAAACTAAAGATATTAGGCATAACAAATATTTTGTTCTTAGAATAATATCATTTTTATTGAGTTATTTCTTGAAGGGAAAAAATAAAGAAAGAGGGTAGGTAAAAAAGTCCTTCTTTCTTTGAATTCCCCCAATCAAAGATCCTTCAATTGTCAAATTGAATTATACGGAATCATACTTTCATACAATATCTTAATTATCTTAATTTAATTATATGTAATGATCAATGAATTTAGTTTTATTCCGGATCTACACGTGTCGAATCTCAGCAACAACTTCTTTCTTCCATAGATACTGGGCTGGAATTGACGAACACCCGATACCAATATTAATGTATATTCGTGTTTGAATAGAAACATAAATGGGGCGTGGCCAAGCGGTAAGGCAACGGGTTTTGGTCCTGTTACTCGGAGGTTCGAATCCTTCCGTCCCAGATTAATTCCATCTTAACTTAACAAATATTATTTGTTCTCTTTAATCATCTAAATTTCTATTTAGGAGGTTCATGTTGGATACAATGTAATCGTAATCTATTCTTTATTTCTAGTTTTTTTCTTTCTAGTTTGGTTTTTAATGTTAATGATTCTTTTCTGAATTAGACTTTAGCTTTCTATTCTGTATTCTGTTTCCTACACACGGAATTCACTTTCAATGACTGACACACGTATGAAAAATCCATGATTTTGGTATAGGCGTGTGGGGAGCATAGACATAGATCCATTGAAAAGATATTTTTTTTGATTTAATTCAAAATTGGATTATTCAGTCTATGTCCATACCGTTCATATTGGAGTTGGTTAGTCAAAAGAAACTTTATGCTTGAATCCAGAAAATTCTGATTCCTGCATGATCCATTCTGAGTCGAAATGTGAAAGAAACCTCTTCTATCTTCTAACTTTTAATTAATGGTAAAGCAGATATGGTAATCGTATCTCATTTAATAATTATCCCAATTTAGAATTCATTTTATTTGGATTCTAATGAGGGTTCGAGTTCGTGGTACCAATTCCATCAACGGGATTCGAGTTCCTAAGACTGGACTCAAATGAAAAAATGGGAATAAAAAACGGATCTGGACCTGTTTTGTTTTGCACTTATACGTGTCTGGTACTGGTATAGCACGCAGCTTATACAGCTTATAAGAAAAGAAGATTCTTTTGTTGGTTGACCGGGTATGCATGATTCATAATCCAGATGAAATGTTTTTTAGATATGTGATGTGCTGATCAACAATGGAAGGTATCAATTGAAATATCTGTGGCTATTCCCGATTTCATCAACAAACAATCAAGTTCAATAGGAATAGATGCATTGTATTGTACCCAATTTGCATCTGGTTCTAATGAACTGATGAATAATGGAATTGTAAATCCATTGGTAGGCAGAATCGTGGATTTAATTTACTTGACTTTATCGAACGACTCTGGAAGCAAAAAAGCAGAATATGCCGAAAAGAAGCATGCCACCCTTTTGTATTGTTATTGTTCTATTTCAGTAAGAACAAACAACAAACAGTCTTTGGTTTCGGTCAGAAATTTCTGTGATGCCTTAAAATATCCACGATTACCCGCCACGATTACCCGCGGTAACAGCTGTATATATAACATAACCCGATGGATACCGAAAGATCATGCTGCTTTGATTCTGATATTCTCAATCAGATTCAAGAATGAATCGAGGACGTTCACTTTATCTTATTTACTTTACTGTGTCTTTTTTTATTCATTTTTTGACTTTTACTATATTTCTTATTATGTTTGATGCTCATGAACAAAGAAATGAAATTAGTTTTAGATTTTGTTTCTCGTCCCATTTATCTGGTTTAGACAGTTGATGATTTAAGGAAAAGCAAAATGAAATTTCATGTTATTATGATGATCAAAATGATCAAATTGACGTCTAGGAGATATACGTAATTAAAGTTATTCGTTGTGATTGCACAGACTTGCTGATTGATTCATAGATCAAATTGAGTCTTTACGGAAGAACTGCTTTCCACCAATAGCAATGATGGCAAAGTACGAGATTTGTTTATGTGAAACCATTTTTAATGAATCCTTGATACTCGATGAAGTCTGAGATTAGTTAATTTATCATTTACCATCAAACCACTTTGGCCCTTTCTGGTTCATTGGAATGGCTTAATCAGTTACTAACTCATTCTTTTCCGGTATTGGAAATCCAATTAAAGATCTTTAGTTTAGCTTAGTCGTTCGAGCAAGAATTGGCTCATTTCACTCATGACTGATTGTCACAAATGATCAGGTTGTTAACTAACTTCTTGTTTATTCGTCTTTCTTATAAATGGTGAAATAAATGATTCATACGCTAGAATCAGGGGGCAAACTGGATACTTGTTAGATATACATATGCGTCCATGGAGAATATTAAAAAATAGAATAAAAGATCAATCAATGACTATTCATGATTTAATTCCATATTGAATCAATCCCGTACCGATTCCGAATTATAGGAATTTTTGTTATGGTAAAACTTCGTTTGAAACGATGTGGTAGAAGGCAACGTGCGACTTGAATGACATGATCGGCTGTGGATTTTTACATCCATCATCTTCAATGAGGATGCTCTTGGCTCGACATATTTTGTTCTGTTTCACCATTACTCCACGATGTTGGGTTGTAATGTAAATAAAATAGTACATGATGGAGCTCGAGAATAAATGATTATCAGAGGCAGGATCTAGGGTTAGTGCCAATTAATAATTTGGAACGACTTCGTAAGTATATCTTCGATATAGAAAAGGTCAAATTGGACCGACTTTTCAATAAAAAAAAAGTTTGCTGTAATTGGTGAGACTATTTCGATGATAAAGAAGTGTATCACAGGGGAATTAATGGAATTGAATCGTTCGTATGATTCTTCGACGTAAAGAAATAGCCAAAAGGTATGTTGCTGCCGTTCCGGAAGATTAAAGATCACCGAAGTAATGTCTAAACCTAATGATTCAAGGATAAGTGATTCCAAAACAAGAAAACACCATTTTCAATGATTGTCTCAATCAAGTGGATTGGATCATAATAAGTAAGAAATGGAAATATATTCCAGACGAGACAAAAAAGGGGTTATAGACCGCTCAATAAATATTTATTTAAGGATTTTTTAAGGATTTCTTTTTGAGTCCTTTGAGAATTACCCAACTTGAGTTATGAGGACGAATGATATTTTTATTTTATAGGAAGGAAGAAGGAAAAAAGACGACTTCAATCATAATTGAATTGATGATTTCAAGGATCCGTTTGCTATAGATTTATATCCATAAATTTTAATCATTCTTTCTCGAGCCGTATGAGGAGAAAACTTCCTATACGTTTCCAGGGGGGGGGGGGGGTATTGCCCATCGATCTATCCCAATGAGCCACCTATCGAATCATTGCAATTGATGTCAGATCCCGAAGAGAGGGAAGAGATCTTCGGAAAGTAGGCTTTTACGACCCGATAAAGAATCAAACTTATTTAAATGTTCCTGCTATTCTATATTTCCTTGAAAAAGGAGCTCAACCCACGGGAACTGTTCATGATATTTCAAAAAAGGCAGAGGTATTTAAGGAACTTCGAGTTAATCAAACAAAATGAAATTAATGAAATCAAAAGATGGACCGGTATAGTAGCTAGTTCTAGTTTTGTTTAATTGTTTCTTCGCCACTCTCTCATACCTATTCGCTATTGTTCCTATATGGTTTGAGATAATGTAAGGACAAAGAATGACAAAGAATTTCTTTGTCTTTTTATATTTATATGAATATGAGAGGGATAGAAAAAGGATTATATTATATGTCATAACTGAAATCCATGAAATTAGGGGATTACCATTAATCTGATGGTTTTCCTTGGGACTCCCTCACCTCAAGAAACAAGAGGTCAATCTTTGGGCCTATAGTGATAGTGAATAAATACGATATTCTTTTTTACCTACTTCTTCTTTACTTCACTTCATTTTCATTTCTTGTAGTGCCAATCTAACACAAGGCCTTATCTTATTTATATTTAGTTTATTTATTGTATTTTGTTTGATTTGATATTGTATTTTGTTTGATTTGATTTCCCAATATTTCGTTTGTATTGACAATGGTCTCTCGAACGAATAGAATACAATAGAATTCGATCGTAGATAAATCGATCTATTCTTGCGGTTTCATAGGTTTGGTTTTTTACTTCATTCAAAGGATTGGTTTGAGGGATCGTCTGTGACACAGGAAGTCTTTTTTTTATTTACTAAAGCTATACTTATCTGTGAATCTGCTCTTCTTTATTGTATAGATTTTTTAGAATCATAGTTTCTTCTAAACTTGCTGTTATTCTTATGCTTATGTTAGTTCAATGTTTTGACTTGACTGGTTCCGGTAATTTTGACTTGACTGGTTCCGGTAATCAAATCTCTTGATTTTTATTCCGATCGTAATTAGATCCTTATCTGGGTTGCTAACTCAACGGTAGAGTACTCGGCTTTTAAGTGCGGCTATGATCTTTTACACATTTGGATGAAGCGGATTCGTCCATACCATCGGTAGAGTTTGTAAGACCACGACTGATCCTGAAAGGGAATGAATGGAAAAAACAGCATGTCGTATCAATGGATAACTCTGAGAATACTTCATTCTTATCTGGTCATATCAGATCGGTAAAAAATGTCCTTTTGATTCTTAGCTAGAACGGTTCAAAATTCATTCACAGTTGGGTCAAGTGAATAAATGGATAGAGCTATATGGCTCCAATTATAAGGAAAAACCAAAAGCAACGAGTTTCCGTTCTTATCTGAATTCGAACGAATACCCGATCTAATTAGACGTTAAAAATATATTAGTGCCTGATGCGGGAAAGGGCTCTCCTGCGAGTGGATCATTGATTCCTTTTAAAAAAAATCCTAACTATTCACTGTTCTCCATTAGTTACTGGAGTGTAACCGAATGTGTATAAGAAACGGTGTACTGATAAATATAACTCATTCCAAAGTCAGAAGAGCGATCGGGTTGCAAAAATAAAGGATTTCTAATACACAATCTCTTGTAACTATACCCAAACACGAACGAGTTGGATGGAAAAAGAGAGGATGCGTTGATTAGACGTCTTGTCTCCAGGTATATCAGTTTTTACGATATACCTTGTTAGGACCATATCGCACTATGTATTGATTATTTAATAACCCAAGAAATCCTCCCCCGCATGCGGTTCAAGTTTCATTGCAAACAAATGGATAAATTGCAATACGAATTGCAAGGCTATTTAGAAATAGATAGATACCGGAAACAGCGCTTCTTATATCCACTTCTTTTTCGGGAGTATATCTATGCACTTGCTCATGATCATGGTTTAAATAGTTCGATTTTTTATGAACCCACGGAAAATTTAGGTTATGACAATGACAATAAATCTAGTTCACTAATTGTGAAACGCTTAATTACTCGACTGCATCAACAGAATCATTTGACCATTTCGGTTAATGATTCTAGGTTCGTTGGGCCCAACAGGAGTTTTTATTCTCAAACGATACCAGAGGGTTTTGCAGGAATTATGGAAATTCCATTCTCGGTGCGATTAGTATCTTCCCTAGAAAGAGAAAGAATAGCAAAATATCAGTATCAGAATTTACGATCTATTCATTCAATATTTCCCTTTTTAGAGGACAAATTATCACATTTATATTATGTTTCAGATATACTAATACCCTACCCAATCCATCTGGAAATCTTGCTTCAAACTCTCCGCACTCGGATACGAGATGCTCCTTCTTTGCATTTATTGAGATGTTTTCTACACGAGCATCATAATTGGAATAGCCTTATTACTTCAAATAAATCCATTTCCATTTTTTCAAAGGAAAATCAAAGATTATTCTTGTTCTTGTATAATTCTCATGTATATGAATGCGAATCCGTATTAGTTTTCCTTCGTAAACAATCCTCTCATTTACGGTCAATATCTTCTCTAGCCTTTCTTGAGAGAACACATTTTTATGGAAAAATAAAACATCTTGTAGTGACGCCTCGTAATGATTCTCAAAGGACCCTGCCCCTCTGGTTCTTCAAGGAACCTTTGATGCATTATGTTAGGTATCAAGGAAAATCAATTATGGCTTCAAGGTGTACTAATTTACTGATGAAGAAATGGAAATATTATCTTGTCAATTTCTGGCAATGTCATTTTCACTTATGGTCTCAACCGGGTAGGATCCATATAAATGAATTATCCAATCATTCTTTCTCTTTTCTGGGCTATCTTTCAGGTGTACGACTAACGCCTTGGGTGATAAGGAGTCAAATGCTAGAGAATTCATTTATGATCGATACTGCTATTAAGAGATTCGATACAATAGTCCCAATTTTTCCTCTGATTGGATCGTTGGTTAAAGCAAAATTCTGTAACGTATCAGGGTATCCTATTAGTAAGTCAGTCTGGGCCGATTCGTCGGATTCTGATATTA